GAGTTACAACAGTTTAGTTTAGTAGTAGTTAGAGGTTTTGGTTTTTAATGAATTAGGGGCGGTTTCGTTTGTTTGGTGGTTAAATGGGAAATTAAATTTTGCAATTGATGTATAAGAAAAAGTTTGATGTAAAATTATATATATCTTAGTGTATGAGAAGTGGGGGGGAGGGAAGTAAATAAATTAGTCTTTGAGGGACTTTAAATTGATTTGGAAATAAGATTTATTGTATGTGTAATGATATAATTAGTTTTAAAGGTATGGGGAAAATTTGGGTTTAACATGTTTTAATATTTCTAGGGTGTTCCTGTTTCCGGGGGGTTTACAGGAGTGATAGTCATCTTAGGAGTTTGGGGGGTAGGGGGGGTTTACGCGCGGAAGCTGAAAGGAAGCTGAAAGGGGGTAATCAAGGGATATATAAGGAATGTCTAGTATATTATGTCCTTGATATTATTATATGTAATTCTTCTAAATAATGACTTTAGATACTGCATTTTCTATTAATTAAGTCAAGTAATAGTACGACCTTAGGTCCTATTTTACTATGCACTCTGAAATGTGGAATGAAAGGATAAAAAAAAAGAAAAACCCTTGCCCCTTAGAAAGAAAGCTCGGCATGCTGGGAAATTTGGAAATATGTACTCCACCATTAAGAGATGCCAGGAATAATTCAATGAGGGAAATCCCTACAGTTTATGTCCCTGACCATCAGGAACCGTTAGGGTAAGTAATCACTGTTGCTACTCTCTTACTACATTAAATATTTGTGATGATAGGTATGTTGATGAATGATCTGAATTTAATTATTTAAGATAATGATAGTTTACAATTTATGTTTACTGTTGATGATGAGTTCTTGTATTTTGAATATTTCTGGTAGTGTCCTATTGATTTTGAATGAAGGATTTTTACTTGCTTTGGTTTACATAAATTTATGTTGATAATACATAGACTGATTTAAGGACATAAAATTGTAATTATACAATATTTTTATTGCGCTGGATAAAAATATCTCTGGCGGAGTCCGGGGGTTTCAGAGAGTAGTTTAGTTCAGAATGCTAGCTTTGGGAGCTAGTGGTGGGAGTTTAATTCTCTTCTCTTTGAGCATTAGGGAGGGTTTAAACCTCCGACATTTGGCTTACAAGGCCAACGCTCTTTCATCTGAGCTACTAAGGCAGTTTCATTCTAGGGCTTTATTTTCTGCTCACCCTGTTGCAGGGAGCAGTACTAAGAATAGGGTAAAGTATAGGACGGATGCTATTTGGCCTACGATAATAAAGGGGTGTTCTACTGGCATTCCCCCAATTCAAGTCAGAATTGCAACGTCAGCTACGAGGGTTCAGAATAAGATTTGTGTAAGGGGACGGAATATCAGTCCTCGTTGTTTTGAGGTGTGTAGGATGGGGACTAGTATTAGGATTAGGATGGAGGCAAGCAATGCTAGGACGCCCCCAAGTTTATTGGGGATTGATCGTAAAATAGCATAAGCAAACAGGAAATATCATTCTGGTTTAATGTGTGGAGGGGTTACTAGGGGGTTTGCTGGGATAAAGTTATCAGGGTCTCCTAAAAGGTTGGGGGAGAAAAGGGCTAGGAGAGAGAGGGTCAATAGGAGTAGTGTGAAGCCGAGGAGGTCTTTATAAGAATAGTAAGGGTGAAAGGAGATTTTATCGGCGTTGGAGTTGATTCCTGTGGGGTTGTTTGAGCCAGTTTCGTGTAAGAACAGGAGGTGAAGGAGGGTTAAGGCTACAATGATGAAGGGGAAAAGGAAGTGGAAGGCAAAGAATCGTGTGAGGGTGGCGTTGTCAACTGAGAAGCCCCCTCAAATTCATTGTACTAAGGCATTACCCACATAGGGTACGGCTGATAGGAGGTTGGTAATTACTGTTGCACCTCAAAAGGACATTTGTCCTCATGGGAGTACGTATCCTACAAAGGCTGTTATTATTACAAGTAGAAGGAGGACTACCCCAATGTTTCAAGTTTCTTTGTATAGGTATGACCCATAGTATAGGCCTCGTCCGATATGTAGGTAAATGCAAATAAAGAAAAATGAGGCTCCGTTGGCATGCAGATTTCGGATTAATCAGCCATAGTTGACGTCTCGGCAGATGTGGGCTACTGAGGAAAAAGCTGTGGCGATATCGGATGTGTAATGTATTGCTAGGAATAAGCCCGTTAGGATCTGGGCGATTAGGCATAGCCCGAGCAGGGAGCCGAAGTTTCATCATGCTGAAATATTGGCTGGGGAGGGTAGGTCGATGATTGCATCGTTTACAATTTTAAGCAGGGGGTGTGTTTTTCGTAGGCTGGTCATTAAGGTTCTTGTAGTTAAATAATAACGGTGGTTTTTCAAGTCGTTAGTCCTGGTTAAAGTCCGGGCAGGAATTATGACTTATATTATGTCTGTATTTTTATTAGGGCTTGTGCTTGGGCTGGTAGGAGTGGCCTCTAACCCTTCTCCTTATTATGCTGCTTTAGGGCTTGTGATAGTGGCGGGAGCAGGGTGTGGTGTGTTGGTTGTATGTGGGGGTGGGTTTTTATCATTGGTGCTATTTTTAATTTATTTGGGGGGAATGTTAGTGGTATTTGCGTATTCTGCGGCTTTAGCTGCGGAGCCTTACCCGGAAGCTTGAGGGGAGCAGGCGGTCCTTGAGTATGTTTTTTTCTACCTGGTGTTAGTTTTAGGTGCCTCTTGATGAGTGGGGGGAATGTGATATGAGGGGTCTTGGGTGCCTGTGTATGAGCTTAAGGCTTTTTCTATAATTCCGGGAGATTTTGGGGGAGTAGCAATGATATTTTCTTTTGGAGGCTTAATACTTGTTCTCGGGGCTTGGGTGTTATTATTAACTTTGTTTGTTGTTTTAGAGTTAATCCGGGGGCTTAGTCGAGGTGCGCTTCGTGCTGTTAGGTTACAGTAATTAGTAGGACGAGGGAGAAAGTTAAGAAGAATAGGGTTAGATAGGTTTTAATAAGGCCTTGTTGAATATTGGTTGTTAGGTTAATTATAGGGGTTTGGGCGGAAGTTAAAAGTTTTGGCCCGGTTTTTTCTAGCCATGTTTGGTCTACTATTTGGTTAGCCATGGCTTGCCCTAGTGTGAGGGACATTTTTGGGAGGAGGCGGTGAATTAGGGTGGGGAAAAATCCAAGTATATTAGAGAAATTGTGGGGGAGTAGTTGGGGGGTGATTTTTAGTTGGGCGGTAGTGAGTTGGGCAAGTTCAAGTGCGGTTAAAAGTCCTGTAATTGTCACGGCTAGGGCGGCAAGTTTAAGTGTTAGGGGCATGGTTAGAATAGGGGTTTTTAAGGGGAGGTAGTTAAGTGTAATTAATAGGCCTGCAAAAATGCTTCCTAGTGCGAGTCGTTTTAAGGGGTTAATAACGGAGGGGTTATTTTCATTAATAGGTGAGAGGGGAAGGAATCGGGGGTGGCCTATTGATACAAAGTAGATGACTCGGAGGCTGTAGATGGCTGTGAAGGATGTGGCTAGGAGGGTTAGGATGAGGGCTCAGGCGTTAATGTGGGATGTGTTTAGGGCTTCGATAATTGCGTCCTTTGAAAAGAATCCTGCTAGGAAAGGAGTGCCAGTTAAAGCTAAGCTGCCGACGGTTAGGCAGGAGGAAGTAAAGGGGGCGAGGTTTTGTATTCCCCCCATTTTCCGGATGTCTTGTTCATCATTTAGGGCGTGAATAATTGAGCCGGAGCATAGGAACAGTATTGCTTTAAAGAAGGCGTGGGTGCAGATGTGTAAGAATGCTAGTTGGGGCTGGTTTAGTCCGATTGTTACTATTATTAGGCCAAGTTGGCTTGATGTAGAGAATGCAACGATTTTTTTGATATCGTTTTGTGTTAAGGCGCAAGTGGCAGTGAATAGGGTGGTTAATGCGCCAAGACATAGGCAGGCGGAGAGTGCAGTTTGGTTGTTTTCTATTAAAGGGCTTAGGCGAATTAAGAGGAAGATGCCAGCAACGACTATTGTGCTAGAGTGGAGTAGGGCAGAGACTGGTGTGGGGCCTTCTATGGCTGAGGGAAGTCAAGGGTGTAGGCCAAATTGGGCGGACTTGCCTGTGGCTGCTAGGATAAGGCCAAACAAGGGAAGTGTTATGTCTAGATCTTTGGAGAGAATAATTAGTTGTTGAATATCTCAGGAGTTTAGGGTAGTGGCTAGTCATGCTATACTTAAGATTAGTCCGATATCTCCAATTCGGTTATACAGGACTGCCTGGAGGGCGGCGGTGTTAGCATCTGCTCGTCCGTGTCATCAGCCAATTAGTAGGAAGGACATAATTCCGACGCCTTCTCAGCCAATAAATAGTTGGAATATGTTGTTTGCTGATACTAGAATAACTATTGCTAGTAGGAAAATTAATAAATATTTGAAGAAACGATTTATTTGGGGGTCTGAGTGTATGTATCATGTTGCGAATTCTAGAATTGCTCATGTTACATATAGGGCAATGGGGATAAAGATAATAGAGTAGTGGTCAAACTTAAAGCTTACGTTAATATCAAAGGTATTTGCAGTCAGTCAAGTTCAGTTTGTAATGATGGTTTCAGTGCCTTCATTTAAGAATAATAAGAGGGGGGCGAGGCTTACAAAAAATGCTGTTTTTACAGCTGTTTTGACGTGGGTGGAGGCTCAGTTGTGGGGGGTTGGTTGAGGAGAAAGTGCTGTCAGGATTGGGAAGAGTAAGAGCGCTAGGACAACCAAGAGGCAGGAGCTAGTTGTAATTATAATTGGGTGCATAGCTTTTACTTGGATTTGCACCAAGAGTTTTTGGTTCCTAAGACCAATGGATGAGCTGTTATCCTTTAAAAGCTCGAGGGAGCCTTGGGGTTTAACCAAGGGGGAGAAGATTAGCAATCTTCGTTGCCGTCGGGCCACTCTCGGTGAATAAAAGGAGTTTAACCTTTATTTTTAGAACCACAATCTAATATTTTTATTAAATTATATTTACAAGCGAGTCACCCTGATATTAAAGCTGGTTTAGCAATAATAAGGATTAGGGGGATTAGGTGTAAGGCTATGAGGAGGTGTTCTCGGGTGTGGGAGGGGGCTAAGGCGAGAGTATGTAGTGGGAGGGGACCTCGTTGGGTTATTAGGAATAGGTAAAGTGAGTAGCCGGCAGTAATTAATGTTCCTGTCCCAGTGAGGATAATAGTAATTCATGATCAGTTGAATAGAGAGGAGATAATTATGATTTCCCCTATGAGGTTTGGAAGGGGAGGGAGTGCTAAGTTGGCTAGGCTAGCAATAAATCATCAGGTTGTTATTAGGGGTAGTACTATTTGGAGCCCTCGGGTGAGAAGTATTGTTCGGCTGTGGGTTCGTTCATAGTTTGTGTTGGCCAAGCAAAAAAGGGCGGAGGATGCAAGGCCGTGGGCAATTATTAGGATTAGGGCTCCTGTGAATCCTCAGGGGGTTTGGATTAGGATTCCCCCTGCCACAAGGCCTATATGGCTTACTGAAGAGTAGGCAATTAAAGATTTTAAGTCTGTTTGTCGTAGGCAAATTGAGCCAGTTATGATTACGCCTCACAGGGCTAAGATAATGAAGGGGAAGATTATTTCTTTTGAGGGAGGGCTTAAAGCCATTATAATGCGTATTATGCCATATCCTCCCAGTTTTAGTAGGACGGCGGCAAGAATTATAGAGCCTGCGATGGGGGCTTCTACGTGGGCTTTGGGGAGTCAAAGGTGTACACCATAAAGTGGTATTTTTACTAGGAATGCAATTATGCAGCCGGCTCATCAAAGCTTGTGAGCTCAAGCTGTTGTAAGGAGGGGGCTATTATAGGGGATAGTTAATATTGATAGAGTTCCTGTGTAATTTTGTAGTAGCAGTAGGGCAACTAAGAGGGGGAGTGAGCCTGCTAGAGTGTAGAATAAAAAGTAGGTGCCTGCGTTTAAGCGTTCTTTTTGGTTTCCTCATCGGGTAATAATGATAAGGGTGGGGATGAGGGTGGCTTCAAATATAATATAAAATATTAAAATCTCTGTTGCGCTGAATGCAAGAATTAGGAAAAATTGGAGGGTGGATAGGAGAATAATGTAAATTCGTTGTCGGCTAAAAGGCTCTTGGGTTATGTGGTGTTGGCTAGCTAGGATTATTAAGGGTAATAATCAGCAGGTAAGAATAAGGAGGGGGGTGGATAGGGGGTCTGTGCCTAACATGGGGCTAAGTATAGATCATCCATTTTCTGAAGAATTTTTTAATCAGTGTAGGCTAATGAGAGCAATAATTGTACTATGAGCAAGAGAAGAGGGTCAAAGTCATTTGCTTGGTAAAAGTCAAGCTGTGGGGAGGAGTATTAGGGTTGGAATTAAAATTTTTAGCATTGGAGAAGGTTTAAGCTTTGTAGGCGGTCTGTCCCATGTGTTCGGGCGGTGGCTACAAGAAGTGCTAGTCCGGCACTAGCTTCGCAGGCTGAGAATGCTAGCATGAGTATAGGGGAAGTTGCATAGCCGGTGGCGTCTAATTGAAGGGATCAGAGAGAGAGGGCGATGAAAAGGGATAGTATTATGCCTTCTAAGCATAGAAGGGCGGATAGTAGGTGGGTTCGGTGGAAGGCTAGGCCTATAAGACCTAAGATGAAGGCTGACGAGACAGAAAAGTGAATGGGGGTCATTGGATAATTGTGGAGTTTAACCACAAGCTTTTGAGCCGAAATCAAATATTTTATTTATACTAATTATCTACTCTGCTCATTCTAGGCCTCCTTGGAGTCACTCATAAATAAGGCCAAGGGTGAGGAGGGTTAATACAATTGTAGCTCAAATGAAAGTTAAGGTTGGATTGTCTAGTTGGTCACCTCAGGGAAGGGGTAGTAGAAGGGCAATTTCTAGATCAAAAAGAAGGAAGAGGATAGCGACTAGAAAAAAGCGGAGGGAGAAGGGGAGTCGTGCGCTTCCTAGGGGGTCAAAGCCGCATTCATAAGGGGAGAGTTTTTCGGAGTCGGGGTTTAGTTGGGGGAGTCAAAATGATAGCGTTATTAAAATTAAGGAAAGTAAGGTGGCGATAAGCATGGTTGTTGAAATGAGGTTCATTATTTTTCCTTGGATTTTAACCAAGATTGTATGGTTGGAAGCCACATATACTTTTTGTTGTATTAGAAAAATTATGAGCCTCATCAATAGATAGAAATGTAAAGGAAAAGTCAGACGACGTCAACGAAATGTCAATATCAAGCTGCTGCTTCAAATCCGAAGTGATGGCCGGAGGTAAAGTGGTATTGGACTTGTCGTAGGAGGCAGACAGCTAGGAAAGTGGATCCAATAATTACGTGTAGTCCGTGAAATCCTGTTGCGACGAAGAAAGTTGAGCCGTAGACTCCGTCGGCGATAGTAAAAGGGGCTTCGTAGTATTCTATGGCTTGTAAGAAGGTGAAGTAAAATCCTAGAAGGATTGTTAGTGTGAGGGATTGAATAGCTTGTTTTCGTTCGCCTTCTATAATGCTGTGGTGAGCTCATGTCACGGTTACTCCGGAGGCTAGAAGGACGGCGGTATTGAGCAGAGGGACTTCAAAGGGGTCTAGGGTAATGATACCTGTAGGGGGTCAGCAGCCTCCTAGTTCGGGGGTGGGGGCAAGGCTTGAATGGTAGAATGCTCAGAAGAAGCCGAGGAAGAAGAAAACTTCTGATGTAATGAAAAGAATTATTCCGTATCGGAGGCCTTTTTGGACGGGGGGTGTGTGATGTCCTTGAAATGTGCCTTCTCGTACAATGTCTCGTCATCATTGATATATAGTTAAAAGGAGAAGAACTAGTCCGAGGACCAAAAGAGAGAGGGAGTTAAAATGGAACCAAATTGCTAGTCCGGATGTCAGGAGGAGGGCGGCTACTGCGCCTGTGAGGGGTCATGGGCTTGGGTCAACTATATGGTATGCGTGAGCTTGGTGGGCCATTATACGTTTTCTTGTAAATAGAGGCTTAGTAATAAAACAAAGACATAGGCTTGGATTATTGCGACTGCGATTTCTAGGAGGGTAAGAAGAAAGAGTAGAAGGGAGGTAAGAATGGCTACTGTTGGTATTAGGGGAAGGAGGACAAAAGCAGCGGTAGCAATTAATTGCATTAATAAGTGGCCAGCTGTAAGGTTGGCGGTTAATCGAACTCCTAGGGCGAGGGGGCGGATGAAAAGGCTAATGGTTTCGATAATGATTAGAACGGGGATAAGTGCCGTGGGGGTGCCTTCTGGGAGGAGGTGTCCTAAAGCATGTGTTGGTTGGTTGTATATTCCAATAATTACGGTAGCCAGTCATAGGGGGGCAGCAAATCCTATGTCTAGAGAAAGTTGGGTTGTAGGGGTAAAAGTGTATGGGAGGAGTCCTAATATATTAATGGTAATTAAAAAAATTATTAGGGAAGCAAATATAAGAGCTCATTTATGGCCTCCAATGTTGACAGGGAGGAGGAGCTGTTGAATAAATCGATTAATAAATCAGTTTTGTAGGGCTAAGAGGCGGTTGTTTATTCACCGGGGGGTAGGGATTGGGAAGAGGAGTCAGGGAAGAGCAAGGGCTACTAGGATGAGGGGAATACCTAGGCATACGGGGCTTGAAAATTGGTCGAAAAAGCTTAATGTCATGTTCAGGCTCAGGGGCTGCTTTTGGTTGTTTGAGTGCTTTGGGGGGTGGGGGTGTTAGGGAAGGTGTGCGCCAAGATTTTTGGGGGAATTACGGTTAATAGCATTAGTCACGAGAATAAGAAAATTATTAGTCAAGGGGCTGGATTGAGTTGAGGCATATCACTAGAGGTGGTTGGGACCCACCGATCTTTAGCTTAAAAGGCTAACGCTATTCCCGGTCTAGCTTTCTAATGAGGCATCTTCAAGTATTAGAGAGGATCAATTTTCAAAATGTTGTAGGGGAACAGCTTCCACTACAATGGGTATAAAGCTATGGTTGGCGCCACAGATTTCTGAGCATTGGCCATAGAAAACTCCAGGGTGTGAGGCAATAAAGGCTGCTTGATTTAGTCGGCCAGGAACCGCGTCTATTTTTACGCCTAGGGCTGGGACGGCTCAAGAATGGAGAACGTCTTCTGCTGACACGAGAACTCGGATGGGGGATTCTATGGGAATTACTATTCGGTGGTCTGCTTCTAATAGTCGGAATTGTCCGGGTATTAAATCTTGGGTGGGGATTATGTAGGAGTCAAAAGCTAGGTCTTCGTAGTCTGTGTATTCGTAGCTTCAGTATCATTGATGTCCTATGGCTTTAATAGTGAGGTGGGGTTTATTAATTTCGTCTATAAGGTATAAAATTCGGAGGGAGGGGAGGGCAATTAAGATGAGAATTACTGCAGGGATCACGGTTCAGATAATTTCGATTTCTTGGGAGTCTAAAATGTGCTTATATGTAAGTTTGGTTGAGACCATTGCAACAATAATATAAAGAACCAAAGTACTAATTAGAAATACAATTATTAGTGTGTGGTCATGAAAGTGGAGAAGCTCTTCTATAACGGGGGAGGCCGCGTCTTGGAATCCTAATTGAGAGGGATGTGCCATTCTAGCAATGCTTAAGATACGTGGGATTTTAACCCGCATTTTTGCCTTGACAAAGCAATGTAATAGCATTTTACTAGCATCTTATAAAGAAAGTGACAGAGTGGTTATGTGGTTGGCTTGAAACCATCAAATGGGGGTTCAATTCCTCCCTTTCTCGTTTATAATTTAATTGCACGAATGCTGGCTCTTCAAATGTGTGATAGGGGGGAGGGCAGCCGTGGAGTCATTCAACATTTGTTGAGGTTATTTTTACTGATAGTACTTCTCGTTTTGCAGCGAAAGCTTCTCAAATAATGAAGAGAAATATAATTACTGCTACTAGTGAGATGAGTGATCCAATAGAAGATACTGTATTTCATAGTGTGTAAGCATCGGGGTAGTCTGAGTAGCGTCGTGGTATTCCGGCTAAGCCTAAGAAGTGTTGAGGGAAAAATGTTAAATTTACCCCTAGGAATATAATACCAAAATGGATTTTGGTTCATGTGCTGTGAAGTGTATAGCCTGTAAATAGGGGGAATCAGTGTACAAATGCAGCAACAATAGCAAAGACAGCGCCTATTGATAGTACATAATGGAAATGGGCAACGACATAGTATGTGTCGTGGAGAACAATGTCTAAGGATGAATTAGCCAGGATAATTCCTGTTAGGCCTCCTACAGTAAAAAGGAAAATGAAGCCCAGTGCTCATAGAAGAGGGGTTTCTCATTTAATTGAGCTTCCGTGGAGGGTGGCCAGTCAGCTAAAGACTTTTACTCCTGTCGGGATAGCAATAATTATTGTGGCGGATGTAAAGTATGCTCGTGTGTCTACATCTATACCTACTGTAAATATGTGGTGGGCTCAAACAATAAAGCCAAGGAGGCCAATTGCTATCATGGCTCAGACCATGCCCATATAGCCAAAGGGTTCTTTTTTCCCTGAGTAGTAGGCAACAATGTGAGAGATTATTCCAAATCCTGGAAGAATTAAAATATATACTTCAGGGTGGCCGAAAAATCAGAATAAGTGTTGGTACAAGATGGGGTCACCTCCTCCAGCTGGGTCAAAGAAGGAGGTATTGAGATTTCGGTCTGTGAGGAGTATTGTGATTCCGGCTGCTAAAACTGGAAGTGAAAGTAGAAGGAGAACTGCTGTAATTAGGACGGCTCAGACAAATAGAGGGGTTTGGTATTGTGAGATGGCTGGGGGTTTTATATTAATAATTGTTGTAATAAAATTAATTGCCCCTAGAATTGATGAAACTCCCGCTAAGTGAAGGGAGAAAATAGTTAGGTCTACAGAGGCTCCTGCATGGGCTAAGTTGCCGGCTAGGGGTGGGTAGACTGTTCATCCAGTCCCAGCTCCAGCTTCAACTCCTGAGGAGGCTAGCAGAAGGAGGAAGGAAGGTGGGAGGAGCCAGAAGCTCATATTATTTATTCGGGGGAAGGCTATATCAGGGGCTCCGATTATCAATGGAATAAGTCAGTTTCCGAAACCTCCAATCATAACTGGTATTACTATAAAGAAGATTATTACAAAAGCATGGGCTGTGACGATTACATTATAAATTTGGTCGTCTCCAAGGAATTCTCCTGGTTGGCTAAGTTCAGCTCGAATAAGGAGGCTTAGAGCTGTTCCGACTATGCCGGCTCAGGCACCAAATACTAAATAGAGGGTACCAATGTCTTTGTGATTAGTTGAGAAAAATCAGCGGGTGATTGCCACAGGTAGGGTGGCTGAGTATTAAGCGGTGGATTGTAGCTCCATAAACAGAGGTTTAATTCCTCTCCCTATCAAGCTCCGAGGTGTTATCATGTTAGATTGCAAATCTAAAGTAGTAGGCGAATACCCTACCGGATCTTTCCCCCTTTCCCCGCAGGCGGGGGAAAGATTAGGTGGATGCTCGCTGGTTAGAGTGCTTAGCTGTTAACTAAGTTTATGTGGGATCGAGGCCCTCCCACCTAGAAAAGCTTTAGCTTAATTAAAGTGTCTGTTTTGCATGCAGAAGATGAGGGATAAAGTCCCTCAAGTTTTACAAGGACTGGGGGATTTTCACCCTCACTTAAGGCTTTGAAGGCCTTTGGTCTTGTATTATCCTAAGTTCTTACAGGGCCAGGAGGGCGGGGGTTATTGGGAGGAGGAGTGTGGCTAGAGCAATTGAGATGGAGAGGGGGAGAGTCAGTTGGTTGGAGCTTAGGCGTCAGGGGGAGGTATTTATTATTGTATTTGGGGATGTTGTGAGTGTTATAGCGTAGGACAAGCGTAGGTAGAAGTATAGGCTGAGTAGGGCGCTTAATGCAGCAATTGTGGCGGTAAGGGGGAGTTCTTGTTTGGTTAGTTCTTGGAGGATGAACCATTTAGGTATGAAGCCTGAGAGAGGGGGCAGCCCTCCTAGGGATAGTAGGATAAGGGGGGCTGAAGCGGCCAGAATGGGAAATTTTGCTCAAGATGTTGATAGGGTATTTATATTTAGGGAATAATTTATTTTTAGGATCAAAAATATGGCTAATGTTATGGTGATATATATGATTAGGGCTAGGAGAGTTAATTTAGGGTTAAAGGTGACAATTAGCACTATTCATCCAAGGTGGGCGATGGAGGAATAAGCTATAATTTTCCGTAGTTGGGTTTGATTTAGGCCGCCTCATCCTCCAATTAGTGTGGAGGTTAGGCCAACGGCAATTATTAGGTTGGAGTTAAGGGAGGGGATTTGAAGTAGGAGGGATAGGGGGGCGAGTTTTTGTCAGGTGGATATAATTAAGCCTGTAGTTAGGTCTAATCCTTGAATAACTTCTGGTATTCAGAAGTGTGTGGGAGCAAGGCCTAATTTTAGTATTAGTGCAAGGGTGAGTATCGTGGTTGGGATTGTCTGAGTTATTTGTTGAATTTCTCATTGGCCTGTTATTCAGGCGTTAGTTATGCTAGCAAAGAGAATGAGGGCTGCTGCGGTTGCTTGGGTTAGGAAGTATTTGGTTGTGGCTTCAATTGCTCGAGGGTGATGGTGTTGGGCTATAAGTGGAATAATAGCTAATGTATTGATCTCTAAGCCTATTCAGGCTAGTAGTCAATGGGAGCTAGCAAAGGTAATAGTGGTTCCTAATCCTAGGCCTAAGATAAGGAGAGAGAGGATGAGGGGATTCATTAGTGAAGGAAGGATTTTAACCAACATGTTTGGGGTATGGGCCCAGGAGCTTTATTAGCTGACTTTACTAGGAAGTGGTGTAGTGGAAGCACTTGGAGTTTTGATCTCCACAGGGTGGGTTCGAGTCCCCCCTTTCTAAGGGGCTGGAGGGATTTTATCCCCCATGTTTCACTCTATCAAAGTGATCCTATTATTCAGGCACAGCTCCGTTTAAATTTGGGGGGGAAGGCCCGCAAATGAAAGGGGAAGGGCTAAATGTCAAATCACTATTGCAAGGGTAATGGGTAGGAAGTTTTTTCACACTAGATGTATTAGTTGATCATATCGGAATCGGGGGTAAGAGGCTCGCACTCATAAAAATACTATTGAGAGGAGGGCTGCTTTAACCATAATATTGGTAGAGGTGAGCTCTGTGAAGTTGGTAATAGTGGAGGCTCCAAAGAATAGGATTGCGGATAGTGTGTTTATTAGGAGGATGTTTGCGTATTCTGCTAGAAATAGGAGGGCGAAGGGGCCTCCGGCATATTCAACGTTGAATCCTGATACAAGTTCTGATTCGCCTTCAGTTAAATCAAAGGGAGCACGGTTGGTTTCTGCGAGGGTTGAAATATATCATATTGTGGCTAAGGGTCATGCTGGGAGGACTAGTCAGATGGCTTCTTGAGTAATATTAAAGGTTTGTAGGGTGAAACCCCCGGAGAGGAGAATGACACTAAGGAGAATAAGGCCAAGGCTTACTTCATAGGAGATGGTTTGAGCAACTGCTCGTAGGGCACCTACTAGGGCATATTTTGAATTCGAAGCTCAGCCTGAGCCTAAAATTGAGTAGACTGCAAGGCTAGAGAGGGCTAATATAAATAAGACTCCTAGGTTTAGGTCAATTATTGGGAATGGAAGGGGGAGAGGGGCTCATAAAATTAGGGCTAGGGTGAGGGCCAGGGCAGGTGAGAAAATAAATAGGGCTGGGGAGGAGGTTGAAGGTCGGATGGGCTCTTTAATAAAGAGTTTTACTCCGTCTGCAATTGGTTGAAGGAGCCCATAAGGTCCTACAATGTTTGGGCCTTTTCGTAGTTGTATGTACCCAAGAACTTTACGTTCGATAAGGGTAAGGAAAGCAACTGCTAGTAAGACGGGTACTATATAGGCTAGGGGGTTGAGGATATATGTGGTGATAATTGCTATCATAATTGAGGAGAGGATTTGAACCTCTATGTGAAGGGCTTAGGCCTTCTGCAATGTACCGGGTTCTGCCACCTTAATATACTATTTTCTTGAGTAGTGTAGTAGCCCCTTTTGCCTCTTTATTTGGTTTCAGAGGTAGGGGGTAAGGCATACTTAGAGCATGGGCCTTTTCTTCTCGGTCCTTTCGTACTAGAGAAGAATATTTTATAGATAGAAACTGACCTGGATTACTCCGGTCTGAACTCAGATCACGTAGGACTTTAATCGTTGAACAAACGAACCCTTAATAGCGGCTGCACCATTAGGATGTCCTGATCCAACATCGAGGTCGTAAACCCCCTTGTCGATATGGGCTCTGGAAGAGGATTGCGCTGTTATCCCTAGGGTAACTTGGTTCGTTGATCGGTTGCCCGGATCAGGTAGGTCAGAATTTCTGATACTTAGAGCTGTAGCTCTTGGTTTTAGGAGTAAAACTCTCAGTCCTCGTGGGGGTTTTATTTTTCCCCGTGGTCGCCCCAACCAAAGACAGTCATGCGGGAGTCATTGGGCTTAATCTTTTTGTATAAAGTATTTTTCGTGATCTGCACTAGGTCTAAAGCTCCATAGGGTCTTCTCGTCTTATATTTGCATCCCCGCTTCTGCACGGGGAGATCAATTTCATTGACTCGAAAAAGGAGACAGCTAAGCCCTCGTGGTGCCATTCATACGGGTCTTCATTTAAAAGACAAGTGATTGCGCTACCTTCGCACGGTCAAAATACCGCGGCCGTTAAACTTAAAGTCACAGGGCAGGCGGGACCTCTTATATTTATTATGCAAGAGGCGATGTTTTTGGTAAACAGGCGAGGCTTTGGTTTGCCGAGTTCCTTCTTTTTCTTTTAGTCTTTCCTTAAATACACTCCTGTGTAGGGTTAACGATAAGGGGGTGAAAGGTTTTCTAGTTAGGTTAATTAATTTTCATTTCCCTCTTTTTTTGGGGTCGGTTATTGGTCGGTGGTTTGTCCGTTCCGGTATACACATGTGTTAGGAGAAGGTGTAGCTTCTTATTACTCATTTTAGCATTATTACTCTCATGGGGGCATGAGATAACCTGATAGGTTCAGAGGTAGAAGATTTGAATAACATTATAAAAGGAATATTTAGTTTATTTTAGCTATAACGCTTTTTAATTAGGTGGCTGCTATTAGGCCCACTAAAATAAAGTTCCTTGATTAATTTGATCTTTGGCCATCTGTGAAAGGTGTTTCTATTAAAAAGGAGCTGTACCTCCTTTAATTAACTCCTCTGGTTTTCTTGTAGCCAATATTAGTGGTACTAGGAGGGGGTAGGAAGCCGGAGGGCTGAACTTCTATTCATTTCTCAGGTAACCAGCTATAACTATGCTCGGTAGGTCTATCACCTCTACTCGAAGATCTTCCCACCCTTTTGCCACAGGGACGGGGTTGCTCTATTTGGCTGTCTTGGAGTAGCTCGCTTAGTTTCGGGGTCTCAAACTACAGGGCTCTTTGCTTGGGCTTTACTTGCTAAATCATGATGCAAAAGGTACGAGGGGGGATCTCTGCTTTATTAGGCTTATTTGATTTGTTTCATTTCTTTTTCAGCGTTCCCTTGCGGTACTTTTTCTATTGCTCCAGTTAGTCCTTTTTCTATCGCCTTTACTTAAGGGGTAAAATGGTTTGTTAGGGGTTTTTAGGTTGTTTAATGTTAATAATATTTGGGTTTTATGAATGTTTTTGGGCTAGCAGTTGGGCGTCAGGGTGGCTCGATTTGCACGGGCGGCTTTTCGGTGTAAGGGAAATGCTTTACTATTTTAGCTACACTCTGGTTTATCCAAGCGCACCTTCCGGTACGCTTACCATGTTACGACTTGCCTCCCCTTGTTTTAATAAAGGGTTTATAAAATGTTTGGTGTAGTTTGGGGAGAGTGACGGGCGGTGTGTGCGCGCTTCAGGGCCAGTTTCAGTAGTACACTCTATTTACTACTTACTGCTAAATCCTCCTTTAGGTGGGTATTTCAGTTCACCATTCGTGTGCTCTCGAGAGAGAATGTAGCCCATTTCTTCCCACCCCATTCGCTACACCTCGACCTGACGTTTTGAGTTTTACTAATTTTGCTTACTGTTTTACCTTCACAGGGTAAGCTGACGACGGCGGTATATAGGCGGTGTTAACAAGGGGTGGTGAGGTTTAACGGGGGTTATCAGTTCTAGAACAGGCTCCTCTAGGGGGGTCTAAAGCACCGCCAAGTCCTTTGGGTTTTAAGCTTATGCTCGTAGTTCCCAGGCGGATGGGGGGAGTATTGGATGCCATCAAGGTTTACGGCTGCACATAGTGGGGTATCTAATCCCAGTTTGTTTTGCAGTTTTCGTGGGGTCAGGGCTTGTAGGGCCACTTTTGTGGGGGGGCTTCATGTCCTTTTGTGCGTATAACAGCTTTGGGGGTGTTTGGCCCTAGTTTAATAATGTTTCTTAACCACGCTTTACGCCGTTGGGCTATCAACTTGGGCCTCTCGTATAACCGCGGTGGCTGGCACGAGTTTTACCGGCCCTTTAAACTTTAACTAAGTCAAGTTTTCACTTATGGCTTAAATTTTATCACTGCTGAGGACCCTTGGGGGTGTGGCTGAGCAAGGCGTCTTGGGCTAAGTATTGAGAAAATATGTGCCTGATACCAGCTCCTAAATTCCGGGCAGGTTATTTAGGGCATTCTCACGGGGGTGCGGAGACTTGCATGTGTAAATTTGGTTAAAGCTGATAGAAAAGTCAGGACCAAACCTTTGTGTCTCTAAGGCTTTCTAGGGCCTATCTTAACATCTTCAGTGTTATGCTTTAATTAAGCTATAGGAAC